CATATTATTAAAAGCTTGTGGTAAGAATGGGTTTCGCTCTAGTGCCCGAAAAAAATATTTCAAAGCTTTCGTATGTTCTCCGTTACTTGTGTGGATAAGGCCTATATTATACAGTATATAGCTTCGATCATAGGGATCAATTTCTAGTCGCATAGCTTCATAATAATTCTGCAAAGCTTCTGCATAATTTCCTTCGGATTGAGCCGACATCCGTTACGGTCGTCATTCGATTTCAAGATTTAAGAATCTCCGTTTCAAAACCGTACGTGAGATTTTCATCTCATACGGCTCCTCCCTTAATTTGTGTGTATAATGAGAATGAGAGTGGTAAAAGGAATCAAAAAAGATTGAAATTTTCTCATTATTAACTGAGCGGGGCTAGTGTTTTTACAAGAAATATCTAGCCAACCCCCCTTTAAAAGAGTTTTTCTTAACACCAAGCGTGTTGGTACTAGATAAAAAAAAAGTGACTGGGGGGAGTAATTCTAAAAATTAATTTGTCTTCAACGCCCACTAATTCCTGGTAATTGGGCACTTCAACAGTCTTTGATGGTTATACATGTATACAAAGTACGAACGAGATGGATGTTTCTTGTCCCAACCATTGTTCTTCGTCCCGATCCAGATAGGGGCAAGGGATAATTTCTAACAAAATTTCCGTGTTGTTGATTCCTAGACGTAGTGCTTCTTCCCCTATGCCGCCTATTGGGACTAGTCGAATCAAATAGGGTTCACCCACATTATAGAATAGAACCCACGTAGGTCTAGCCTTTCGCTCAATACTATAATCAAATCAATCAACAATTGAAGTACCTAAGGTTGCATTAATCGGGCATACACGATAGAAGGAATTGTTCTTATGTTATTGAAAACTGCACCTTCAGCAAGCGTAGATTTTTTTTTTCAAGAATTCTTTTCTTTCTATCCCGAATACATGTGTCTTTCTCCTAAGGCTAAGGGCGGTAAAAAAAAATAATCAAATCACACCATCTCTGTAATAGTTAAATGCCTCCTTTTCTCCTGAGGTTGTCGGAATTACTCGTAATAAGATGTTGGCCACAATTGAAAAGGTCTTATCAATAAAATTTCCATTTATCCGTGATCTAGGCATAGAGAGCAATCCGTTCTATAATTCTTTTCATTACCTCTCGCGAGAAAACGATCTCACAAACAAAGGAAGGAATTGTACAACGCAAAATAATATAAAAAGAAAAGAGACTCAGTAAAAAAAAAGAGATAGCCCCTTACTCCAAGATTTTTTTGACAGGAATCAATAAAAAGAATAAATCGTTTAATCCGACTCACTTTCGCCTGGAGTGGTATAAAAATGAATGGAACTTTTAAGATTTCATCGAAGTTGAATCATTCTATGACGAAATATAGAGCAATCGGACAACCGACTCTTTAATTGGGTGCAGAAGCAAATATACAATAAAGTGTCAAATCTAAAAATTACTGGGATTTCTTTTTGAATTTGTAATGGAGCTATGGGCTAAGGGATTAGTGTTGATAGATCTAAAATAAAACGGGAAAAGTTGTTTTTTTCCTTTTCTTATGGAAATGGAATTATAGTCTAAATAGAATCATCATCTATAAGGTATCCATTAACCATAGTCATAGGATAAAAAAAAAAGACAGACCCCGATTCGTGCCCCATTCATTGACTCAATTCGGTAAAAATATCATAAAAAAGATAGGGGTAGGAGCATTCTCTTCGCAAACAAAGATGAATGGATATATATTTTTTTAACAGTTTTTCACAAAAAATCCCCGTATTTCCCAAGCTCAAAAAAAGGGCCTTTCTTTGATGAATTTGATGAAAGCCTTTCTATTTATAGTTTTATATAGATAGTTGAATTGAATTTGTTGGCCGGCCCTACCTAACAAAACAACCCAATTTGAATGACTCGCTGTTTATTCGGTTTCGGGGCCATAATCCTTGTGTAGGAGAGATGGCCGAGTGGTTCAAGGCGTAGCATTGGAACTGCTATGTAGACTTTTGTTTACCGAGGGTTCGAATCCCTCTCTTTCCACACCTTCGCCCAATTCGCAAATGTAATGTTAATGGCTACAATGTATCAAATCAAATAACAATGGATACCATTATTCCAAGAATTCGTCCTTTATATGGATTCTTTTTTCCTAATTTATGTGGCATTAGGGAAATGCTGGAAAGAGCATACAAGGATATAAATTGCTTTAATGATCCATGATACATGAATCAGAGAAAAACCTCTGATTGCTTTAACTCCGTACCCACGAAAGGAGGGGGACAAAATAAAATGGCCCGAAACCTTGTTTTGTTGTTATCTTAGTTAGGGTTAAATCTGACGAGAATAATATTCTACAACCAACAATTCCTTTATTTTCAAACCAACCCATCCTCTAGCTATTATTTGATTGACTAACCCCTTATATTGGAGTGGGTGAATGGTCAAATGATATGGTAATTTATTATGGGGGGATGAATCAAGATAATTTTGAATCAGAGTTCTTGATTTTTCTTTCTCCCTTGCTGTAATGATATCTCGGGGTTTGCAGCGATAACTTGGTATATCAACCATGCGGCCGTTTACTAAGATATGTCTATGATTAACTAATTGGCGGGCTTGAGGAATAGTAGAAGCCATACCCAATCGAAAAAGGGTATTATCCAAACGCATTTCAAGTAATTGTAGTAAAACTGGACCTGTTGGCCCCTTGGCTTTTCCGGCGATACGAACGTATTTAAGTAATTGGCGTTCTGTAAGACCATAATGAAACCGCAATTTTTGTTTTTCTTTTAAACGAATCTGATATTCTTTTTTTTTACTAAAGCGCGGATTACTCTTGCTTTTGTCTGGAGGCCTTTTAGTAGTTAATCCCGGTAAAGACCCAAGGCGGCATATTTTTTTGAAACGAGGTCCTCGGTAACGCGACATAAAAACTCCCCTTTTTTTTTTTTCAATTTCAAAAAACCTAAATTCAAAATGAACTCAACGATAAATGAATCGAAAACGTTGAAATATTTGACTACTATTCCATTGTAGTACAAAGAATAATGAGATTAAGTCTAGCAATATTCGAACCTTTGTATTGTATACATAAAAAAAAATTAAAAAAGGTAGCCCTTTTTGGTTTGTTCTGGGGGGGATCTAACCTCTTCAATTTGGATTCATAATAATAGTCGAAGTTCCTACAGCATAACGGGTTATCGGCCCTGGCCCAAGGGGGGAGAGAAGCTTTTTCAATGTTATGTTATTTCAAACATTATTATGTAAAAAATCAACGAACTGCAAAAAAGCCGGCTATCGGAATCGAACCGATGACCCTCGCATTACAAATGCGATGCTCTAACCTCTGAGCTAAGCAGGCTCAACTAACAAACAGAAATTTTATATGCAGAGGAAGTCAATAAACTGCAGGGGTTTTTACTATTAAAATTAACTATTCAATTCATTCTTAGCTATTCAGAATTAAAAAAAATATATCAAAAATATATAAAAAAAAATATATATTATTATTATAGAACGGAATATACCAATTCATATAACAATTAATAGAATACAATGGATATTTATTTGTCAAGTATACCAATGTAAGATAAAAAAAAATTCTTTAATTGAATTTAAACGGGTATTTGCTATTTTTTTTATTTCTTTTTTTTTTAGTGAATTCTATTTCATCACGTATTGAATTATAAATTATTAAATTAATGGATTCAATGAGTTATAGCCATTAACTATAATATGGTTAAATCTTTAAATCTTAAACAGTTCTATATCCTACCGTATTAATTCTTAATTATATATTAATATATAAATTTTCGTCTTATATATTTGCCAATTTTTTTTATTATTTTTTTATACTCTAATCTGAAAATTGGTGTATATACTCTTACTCTAATCTCATTATTTTATTATTTTCTATTTATATAATAATTTACTATTTTTTAAATAAATAGAAAATGAAATGACCGTTTTATTTATCTCATTTTCGTTTTATTTATCTCATTTTCGTTTTATTTATCTCATTTTCGTTTTATTTATCTCATTTTCGTTTTTTTTATGTTATATAGCATAACATTTGCTCTAAGGAAAGAAAATAAAAATTCAATAAAAAAGAAGCAATTCAGATAATAGTGAGACATCCCTATGTTTTCATTTTAAAAGTCAAAGTTAAAGAAAAGACGAAAAAAAACAAAGAAAGAACGGGCCGTTCGAGTATTCAACGTTATATCTAAAAAATGAGAACAAGGAAGCATATATACCTTGTGTAATATATGGATCTATCCGTCTAGATTGAGTTGCGGGGACAGAAATGGTATAATTCTTTTGGGCCAAAGATGGTACCCAACAGAATCGAGATGAAACAAAGCGGGCAATAAATAAATAAAAAATGGAAGACTCTTAGATATAGGAATAGGTCTCTGTCTAATTATAATGAATTCAAGGGAAGGGGTCTAGCATAAATGAAAGAGAGGGGAATTGAAAAAATATGAAAACAAATCTAAACTAAAAACAAAAGAAAAGGGGGGGTATGGCGGAATTGGTAGACGCAACGGACTTAATTGGATTGAGCCTTAGTACGGAAACCTACTAAGTGATAACTTTCAAATTCAGAGAAACCCTGGAATAAAAGAGGGGCAATCCTGAGCCAAATCCTTTTTTACGAAAATAAAGAGGGGCTCACAAAGCGAGAATAGAAAAAAAGGACAGGTGCAGAGACTCAATGGAAGCTGTTCTAAAAAATGGAGTCGGTTGCATTACATTGATAAAGGAAGCCTTCTTTCGAACCTTCAGAAAGGGAGAGGGTAAACCTATATATACGTACTGAAAAATTGCTTCAAATGATTAATGAGAACCCGAGTACGTATATATGGAAAATTTATATATAAGAATCGATATAGTCATTGATCAAATCATTGACCCTAGAGTCTGATGGATCTTTTGAATCACTGATTAATCAGACGAGAATAAAGAGAGAGTCCTGTTTTACATGTCAATAACGGCAACAATGCA